CTCTCTTTTTTTTTGATTGACCTCCTGCGGATTAAAGCTAAGGAGGGGGTCAAATTCAGATTGTTTATCAAGTAAATAAAGCAATTTCATTGTAATTTCATTTGACCTAAGAAGAGTGGAATCACGCCCTGTAGGATTTGAACCTACGACATTGGGTTTTGGAGACCCACGTTCTACCGAAACTGAACTAAGAGCGCTTTCTTATCACAATAGATAAGATCCTAAAGAAAAGGATTCTAATTGTACTCCCAATAGATTTTGCATGGATCATAGTCTCATAAACTCAAAGATTTGGTAGGTCCAATTTTGATTGATCGCTATTGATCCTTCATTAATGTTCATAGGATACGCATTAGGTAGGGATGACAGGATTTGAACCCGTGACATTTTGTACCCAAAACAAACGCGCTACCAAGCTGCGCTACATCCCTTTTAATTGACCTACTGCTACTCTGTCATTGTAGAGAATCCGTGTCTTGTTTTCCACATCATTATTTCCTTCATTGATATCCAAACTCTCTTGTTATTTATTATTTTTGATCTCATGGATCAAATATAATTTATAATAAGATATAATAAAAAAAAAAGATTTCTTGGGAATGTTCCACAAAGAGGGAAAGGTCCTTTTTTCTCTTGTCTTGTAAGGGAAGGTAAATTTCATTTACCGGGTCTTTCTTTGTCTATCCCTTTGAGTTTTCCTTAGGAATTTCGCCTACAAATACAATTGCTCCTTAACCACATATGCATCTGATCCTATACGTATTATAAAAAAAAAGGAGTATTTTCAATGCGAGATATAAAAACATATCTCTCTGTGGCACCTGTGCTAAGTACTCTATGGTTTGGGTCTTTGGCAGGTTTATTGATAGAGATCAATCGTCTATTCCCGGATGCGTTGACATTCCCCTTTTTTTCATTTTAGTTATTGACATGGGAAGGGCTTAAGAAGATTCCAGATAGAATAAATTATCTGTGACTCAGCCCTCGCTTTTTTCTTCCTTTCTTTATTTTTTTCTTTGATGTCAGTTTTTTCTTTTTTATTTTAGTATTAAAGAAAGAGAAAATGGGTATTCAATCGCATCAAAACTTGTGCTTGGGTTCGAATTCATAGAGGGGGAGCGGAAATGGGATCCGGGGCAACAAAATCATAAAAAAAAAATACTATTATTACTATATACTATAACTGAGATTCTAAATAATTGATAGTTAGAAATCTTTGTATTACTTATTTTTTATTTTTCTCTATTGATTGCAACCAAATCTTTCATAATTGGATTTCAAATTCGCAACTTCTTTTTTTTTTTTTTCGTTTCGGATCAAAATGAAAGAATTGAGTGAATCCAAAACTCAAAGGAGGTTCATGGCCAAGGGTAAAGATGTTAGAATAAGAGTGATTTTGGAATGTAAGAGTTGTGTCCGAAACGATATTAATAAGAAGTTCTCTGGAATTTCCAGATATATCACCCAAAAGAATCGACACAATACACCTAGTCGATTAGAATTGAGAAAATTCTGTCCCTATTGTTACAAACATACGCTTCATGTGGAGATAAAAAAATAATTTGAAAGAGCGCGCGTATGTACCCTCTATTCAAGAAATGGGAACAGATTCATAAAATTCAAATTCCATATAATAATCTATTTCAAATAAACCATAAACCAATCAACTCCTATTTCCGTCAAATCATAAATGAGAATTCAGAAATAGGATTTTAGAGATAAGGAATAAACCATGGATAAATCCAAGCGTTTTCTTAAATCCAAGCGATCTTTTCGTAGGCGTTTGCCCCCAATTGGATCAGGGGATCGAATTGATTATAGAAATCTGAGTTTAATTACTCGATTTATTAGTGATCAAGGAAAAATATTATCTAGACGAGTGAATAGAGTGACTTTGAAACAACAACGATTAATAACTACTTCCATAAAACAAGCTCGTATTTTATCCTCGTTACCTTTTATTAACTATAAGAAAAAATTTGATAAAAACAAGCCTATTCCTAGAAAAAATAGAACGAGAGGTCCTCGAACCAAAAAGAAAAAGGACAATTTCTCAATTGATTGAACCTAAATTCCATCCAATTCGAATCCCAACCAGGGGTTGATATTTTGTTCGAAAAATTCGAGAATTCAGATTGAATTGACACATCGTAAAATCGTAAAAAAATTATAAGAAAAAAGAAATACTTTTTTTTACTAATTTATCATAATCAGATTCATTTTTACTATAACCTTCCCGGAGCCCATTCTCCGGGGATCTCCGTTTACGTTTCAATCATTCCGGTCGATTGCTTCCAACCCTCTTACCTTACCTTAGTTACTGATCTCCTTGGCAATCATGTAAAGACAATTTGTATTTGATATAGCTATTTGTGCAAGTATTTTACGATTAAGAAGCAATTGCCTCTTGTACAGATCATTTATTAATCGGCTATAACTATAGGATACCCAAATCTCCCGAATTACTGCATTTATCCGAGTGATCCATAAACGACGAAAATTTCTCTTTTGTCTGCCCCTATCCCGATGAGAAGATGCCAAAGCTCTTATGGTTTGTTGTATAATACTTCGAGTAAGTCTTGAATGAGCCCCCCGATTATTTGATGCAAAGACACGAGATTTTTTTCTACGTCTCCGTGCTATATAACCTCGTATAGTTCTGGTCATTGAATCAACTGAAACTTTGATGTGCTGAATAACTAATTGATTTCTTTTCTTTCAGTCATTTCCCCCTCGTCCATTAATAACAAAACGGATTCGTCCGATGTATAAAATAAAAATTCCAATGGCTTTTGCTACTATGACCTTCCCAACCACGATTTTTTTACGAGCATTTCACCTGAAATAAGAAATTGTATCGAGACTAGGTATGAAAAAAGAAATACTACAATTTCAATTGAGTAGTTATTTAAAGTAGAAATTCGATAGTAAAGGGAAAGGGATAAATAAATCGTGGGTTCCTTCGTTTCTATGGTTACTTCGTAAACGGTGAGGTCCTCTCTATACGCCGGAGCCCCCTTCCCGATTTAATCAATGCTATTAGTAACTTGTACAGTTCACATTCTTTGACTCTACCCATGAATTGTCCAATAATAGATCTTTTCACAATGAGATCTACCCATATAGTAACGGCATTTCATTATGAAAGTTGGCTAGGTTGCTGACCCTGTTCATCCGTTCTTGCAAGAGTGAGAGCGCTTTATTTATGCTTCTTAACTACTCAATCCCCCGCTTAATGGATACATTTGCTACCAAAGGGGAATTGCTTTTCATTTCCAATTAAGGTGATTGGATTTGCACCAATGGAAACCATAAATTTTATACACAACACAACGGGGGTTTTCTTTTTTTAGATAATGACTGGAAGAATTCCATCCTATTGATTGGTACTGGTCATTGAGACTGGGAAAATGCTTCTTTTTTTTTGTTCCAGCTCATGATCTGAACGAGTCGCACATACACCCTAATACATGTTCCTCGACGCTGAGGACATCCCCGAAGAGCGGGGGATTTTGTGACATTTTTGATTGGCTGTCTTGTGTTTCTAATAAGTTGTTTAATAGTTGGCATCTTGAATTGTATACAATACAAAAAAGGGGGCTGGTTTAGATAGATCCTAACCAGAGGGTTATTTACCTTATTTTTCTTTTAACGTTTAACGCGGTAAAAAAAGAAAAGATGTACTTTCCTTTCTGCTTCAGACATCTGCGGATCTGATCCATTTGAAGCCCTAGTGCATATAGAGTTCTAAATGCAGTAGGGTTTCAAATAAAAAAAAACTCAAAAAGAAATGTATTAGACCCACTTCCATTCAATCTTCTTTTGGTTTTGGTATTCGTTTTCGATTCTCTTTACAAGGTCATCTTGAGTGCACTTTTTGCCAATAAGATCTAAAACCCAAACAACAAAAAACACAAGAATTATGATCCAAAAAATGCGCGAGGTCAAAATAATATTTATGACCTTCGCAGCTCTGGGGATTATCCAGGTTCTCCATTGGAGGAATTGGGATAAGGCCCAAGCAAAAAAAGACTGGATAGCCCTTTCCAGAACAGGACTGAATTCTTTGTTTATGTAATTACAAAAAATATGAACCTCCCGCATAACTATGCGGATGCTTGGAAGTTTTGCCAAAAGGAGTTTCTTTTGGCATCGAGCGGTCATGTTTATCATGTTGACCTCTTTTGGTTTCAAAGTAAAAAAATGGTAAATAATATAATTCTATATTATATATGAAATTTTGAGAATTCATTCGTGCATAAGTTTCTCTCTACTCGAAAGTTTTACCACAGAGTAGCTTCTTATGTAAAAGGCGGGTAACCCTTTTTTTTTTCCTTTTATTTTTTCTTCTTTATTATTCTTAAAAATATTTTGAATAAATAGAAAAAGAAAACAGAAATAGAAAATCCTATTCTTTTTCTAATTCTTAAAAAATATATTAAGAATAAATAGAAAAGAGAAAAATACAACATAAACCTCCTAAAATAGAAAATCTAAAACGGAATTAGTAATTAGTAAGTCTATGCCATATTAAGGCCATATTAAGGTGCTGCGAAATAGAAGGATCTTATCTTATCAAAGCCATATTAAGGTGCTGCAAAATAGAAGGATCTTATCTTATCAACGTTCAAAAATGGAATTAGCAAAAAAAAAAAAAGAAAGCCATTTTGAACGTTGATTTGAAGCAGAATAAAGGATTTACCCGCGTTTCCGCTGCAGATCCTTATCTCTAGGGCCAGTTTTTGTTGTGTTTTTAGTTTTCTTCGTCATACTCGTCATACTTCCCGAGGGTGTCGTCTCCTATAATATCAATAATTCCATGAGCTTGGGCTTCTTCTGCTGACATATAAGCCATTCTTTGGATGTCGTCGTGTATAACCTGCCGGGTTTTGTGCGTATGTCGTGCATAAGCCTCTTCCATCTGGTTGCGTAAGTAAAACAACACTTCTATTTCTTTTAAAGGGTGTCTTTTGCGGATTTTTGAAAACTTACCGCGAGGTTGGCGCATCATTACCCTGATGATATATGATATAAAAAAATGAAGAATTCCTCTACTTTATATCATATCTTGCACCCTCGGGCGAAGGAAAGAGATAAAAAGAATAGAGAAAATTGAACAACCGTACAGGCATTTATTCTGTATTGCATACGGCTATCCAATGGAATTTACCTTTCGTCCCTTCCAGCGCGAAAAAGAGAAAAAAAAAAAAATAGGATCTATCAGATCCAGATCATTAAGTGATCCATTTACCACCCTTCCTTTCGGTAGAATTCAAAAATACTATGATGGTTCCGTTGCTTTCTATTTCTATATGGAATTTAGAAGTTTTCTCGTCTGTGATTCAGCAATCCCAAAGTTTCTTTTTTTTTTTTTTAGTACTCTTTGACTTTGATAATATAAATAGGAGAAGTGAAGTGGAAAAAGAATTCTGGCGCTAAAACAAAAAATTGTGACGCTGAAATAAACTCCCGATAGATAAGAAAAAATCGGAAATCTATTTTGTCTCATACTACTCTCCCGATACAAAATCTCATGTTATGAAAAACAATAATAGTTTGTTTACTCATACCGAACTCGACGTGCCATGCTATTTTTACTCAATAATCTTTTTCATATTTCATATGGCGAAGGCATAGTCTTCTTTTTTCTATCAAATACAAATAAAAAATCATTGGCGCCAAGCGTGAGGGAATGCTATGCGTTTGGTAGGTGCTCCTCCGAATAGAATGAAACAAGCCATTCCACAGGCTTTTCCCATGCATACCGTGTATACATCTACGGGCGACGCATGCATCAAATCATAAATAGCCATTCCTTGTCGCATTAACCCGCCCGGCGAGTTTATATACAAAAAAATATCCCTGGTACTATCGTTCGTACTGAGATATGCTATGAGACCCGCAACGAGGTTACCGCTCTCTTTATTAATAGGTTTTCCTAAAAAAATGAATCTTTCTCGATGAAGTCGGGTGATTAGGACAAAATGCTATCCTTTAGGAACCGTACACGCACCTTTGAATGCATACGGTTCAAAAAATTGCAAAAAAAAATCAATATGTTGGCCTTTTTCTATTTTATTTTATAGAAGGGCTTTTTTTTTTTCTACCCCCTATAAACTTATCTCGAATTACCCTCTCATTGATGTATTGTTTCATTTCCAAATTAGGACTCTGTTATTTTCTTGTTCCTGAATGGGCCTCTTCTATTTTTTTAGGTTTATGCTCTACTCCGGGTAAGGGTCCAACCGATTTTTATTTATATATATAGTACAAATGCTCCCAATACCATTTCTTTTTGATACGACTTTTTTTTTTTATTCATTTCATGTCCATATTACCAAGTGAGTATTTTCTGAACGGAGCCTGGATACTTCATTTTATTGGTTCAACCAAGCCAACCATAAATTCTCTTCTATTTCTAATTGATACTATGAATATTGATCCCTCAAAGAATGGATCTAATTGCACTTCACGCTCCAAATTCTTGATAGTTTCATCAATTTTTTTGGCGAAGCAGAGGTATCTCGATCGGAGGAGAGAACGGGGAAATCCCATATGGCCCAATATGTCTGACAAGTCGCACTATAGGTCAATCCACTCCAGCTTTGGTTGCCTTTCCTTTGTTTTCTCATCTTTAGTAGGGAACTTACTAAAATCAATCCAAGGGCTAGTCGGATCATCATCACTATTGTTATCGTTTTTCCGAGGATAATTGTTAATGTTAATAAACGGATCATCATCACTATAGTTATCATTATCCCCAGGATAATTGTTAAACGGATCATCATCGCTATAGTTATCGTTATCCCCAGGATAATTGTTAGCCCTATCCCGAGGCGAATCGTTAATCAAATGAATAGGATAACAAGCCGGCTTCCTAGTCTGAGGCTTAGCCCCCCTTTTTTTTTCTTCGTCAATATCCTCACCCTCAAAAAACTCAAAAGGAACTTTTGGAACACCAACAGGCATAAATGAGAGAGAAAAGAGTCAAGTATAAGATTTCACTTTTATGTGGAAATGTCAAAATGATTTTTTTTTATTGTTTTCAAAATATGAAAAAGTTCATCTAGGAAGATGAAATGAATAAGGGAAAAATCTTATGAAGGGGTCGGGTTCTTCGAACGCTAAATAAATTTCTATGCATTTGTTCATATGTTCATATTCATAGAAAATGCCCCATTGCGTATTGGTACTTATCGGGTATAGAATAGATCTGCTTTTCTTTGTTCTTACTAACAGACTAACAGAATTGTTCCATTATTACCTATTACCAACAAAAAAAAACTAGGAGCCCTTCATTCGAAATAATCCACTGAACTGAAAGGCGGAAGTCTATAGCATAGTCTTTTCCAATGCGATAAAGTTACATAGTATCTATTTTTCTTCGAAGGGGGTATTTTCATGGGTTTACCTTGGTATCGTGTTCATACCGTCGTATTGAATGATCCCGGCCGGTTGCTTGCTGTTCATATAATGCATACAGCTCTCGTTTCTGGGTGGGCGGGTTCAATGGCTCTATACGAATTAGCAGTTTTTGACCCCTCTGACCCCGTTCTTGATCCAATGTGGAGACAGGGTATGTTTGTTATACCCTTCATGACTCGTTTAGGAATAACCAATTCATGGGGCGGTTGGAATATCACAGGGGGGACTGTAACAAATCCGGGTATTTGGAGTTATGAGGGTGTGGCCGGGGCACATATTGTGTTTTCCGGCTTGTGCTTCTTGGCAGCCATCTGGCATTGGGTGTATTGGGATCTAGAAATATTTCGTGATGAACGTACGGGAAAACCCTCTTTGGATTTGCCCAAGATTTTTGGAATTCATTTATTTCTTTCAGGCTTAGCTTGTTTTGGGTTTGGTGCATTTCATGTAACAGGCTTGTATGGTCCTGGAATATGGGTGTCCGATCCTTATGGACTAACAGGAAAAGTACAATCTGTAAGTCCTGCCTGGGGCGTAGAGGGTTTTGACCCTTTTGTTTCGGGAGGTATAGCCTCTCATCATATTGCAGCGGGGACATTGGGCATATTAGCAGGCCTATTTCATCTTAGTGTCCGTCCGCCCCAACGCCTATACAAAGGATTACGTATGGGTAATATTGAAACCGTTCTTTCCAGTAGTATTGCTGCTGTCTTTTTTGCAGCTTTTGTAGTTGCTGGAACTATGTGGTATGGTTCAGCAACTACTCCCATCGAATTATTCGGCCCCACTCGTTATCAATGGGATCAGGGATACTTCCAACAAGAAATATATCGAAGGGTTGGTGCCGGACTAGTGGAAAATCAGAGTTTCTCCGAAGCTTGGTCTAAAATTCCCGAAAAATTATCTTTTTATGATTACATTGGCAATAATCCAGCAAAAGGGGGATTATTTAGAGCGGGCTCAATGGACAGTGGGGATGGAATAGCTGTTGGGTGGTTAGGACACCCTATCTTTAGAGATAAAGAGGGGCGTGAACTTTTTGTACGTCGTATGCCTACTTTTTTTGAAACATTTCCAGTGGTTTTGGTAGATGGAGACGGAATTGTGAGAGCCGATGTGCCTTTTAGAAGGGCAGAATCTAAGTATAGTGTCGAACAAGTAGGAGTCACCGTTGAGTTCTTCGGCGGCGAACTCAATGGAGTCAGTTATAGTGATCCTGCAACTGTGAAAAAATATGCTAGACGCGCTCAATTAGGTGAAATTTTTGAATTAGATCGTGCTACTTTGAAATCCGACGGTGTTTTTCGTAGCAGTCCGAGGGGTTGGTTCACTTTTGGGCATGCTTCCTTTGCTTTGCTCTTCTTTTTCGGACATATTTGGCATGGAGCTAGAACCTTATTCAGAGATGTTTTTGCTGGTATTGACCCGGATTTGGATGCTCAAGTGGAATTTGGGGCGTTCCAAAAACTTGGAGATCCAACTACAAGGAGACAGGTAGTCTGATACAAGATTGATCTGGTATCTTTCACCTGTATTGTATTTTTGTGATTTGGTTTTTCTATAGGTTACGAGAGAAATCTTGAGTTGAATTGCTGATTTTTATTTGACTCTTATCTTTATCTGGGAGATAATCCCAAACCAAATGAACAGGTGTGGAAGCTATAATTGTAAACCACGATCAAATTTATGGAAGCATTGGTTTATACATTCCTCTTAGTGTCGACTCTAGGAATCATTTTTTTCGCTATCTTTTTTCGAGAACCACCTAAGGTTCCGACTAAAAGGGCAAAATAATGTTTGATTATACTCAATTGAAGTCAAAGTAAAGAGCCTCCCACGAAACAAGGGAGGCTCTTTACTTTACTTCAACTAGTCCCCGTGTTCCTCGAATGGATCTCTTAGTTGTTGAGAGGGTTGCCCAAAAGCGGTATATAAGGCGTACCCGGTAAAACTGACAAGTAAACCAGATATAAAGATGGCGACTAGGGTTGCTGTTTCCATTATTTTCTAATTTCAAGATCACAACGGATCTATGATAAGATGATTTATTTACAGTGTAATGGTATACAAAGTCAACAGATCTCAACGAATGCAATAGGATTTATGGCTACACAAACCTTTGAGGGCAATTCTCGATCTGGTCCAAGACCAAGAAAAACAGGTCTAGGGGGTTTATTGAAACCCTTGAATTCGGAATATGGTAAAGTAGCTCCTGGATGGGGAACTACCCCTTTGATGGGTGTCGCAATGGCTTTATTCGCGGTATTCCTATCTATTATTTTGGAAATTTATAACTCTTCCGTTGTATTGGATGGAATTTCAATGAACTAGGTCCATCAAAATCATGAAGTCCTCGCTTTTCGATCCAAAATTCATCACTTAGGTAGGACTAGGATTTATAGGCACTTCCGGCAGTTCGACCGCGAAATTCTTTTGTTTCGGTATTTCCGGAATATGAGTGTGTGACTTGTTATAATAGATCCTATTGATAGTACAGAGAATGGGTCTGTCATCTTGAAAAAGATGGATTCTGCCTCGTCGGATATTCATTCATTCTAGTATCCGGAGCACGGAA